CTAAGACTAATAACCAACTCATCGCTTCGCATTATCTGGATCCAAGAAATAAGTCAAGATATGATATATCAGTCATATCATTATAGCAACTGACAGCTTCTTTTGCATAATCAAAGGAAAAACCAATCTGATTATGAGTATAAGTTGTGAAGCGAAATAACAAACAAATAGACAGATAAATGGAAGGATGAGAGAAAGAGAGAAAAAGAAAGAGTCATGATATAAGATTTCTATATGTAAGGTCTATGAGGCATCTCATAAATAAAAAGGCAATGTAATAAGGCATCAATGCAAATTCATCCCTAATTAAATGAATATATATTCATCGAACAAAAAATCAAGCAAGAGCCTTGAGTCAATAAAGACTGAGAAGATTGATTCAAGAGAAAATGAAACAATTTGATTGGGGGCTCCATTGTTAAATTCAGACCTAACCATTAATCGAGAAGCGATGGGAACGACGGAACCCGTAAATGCAGAGGATTCTCTTAAAAATAAAAAAAGAATCCTAATGATTCATGGGTGGGATGGCGGAATAAACCAGAGACCAATCTTTTTTTTTTTATTCGAATTCTGAGAGGTCATGAGATAACCCGACAATTCAAATAGATATTGAAAGAGTCAATATTCGCCCGCGAAAGTTTTATTGGATTACTCATGTTAATCCAATCTGAAATGAATATGATTCAAAATGCAAAACAAAAAAAGCATTCCTTATAACAATAACAAGACATTAATTATCTATAAATGGAAATAAAATCCAGATTGAATTATATATATTTAAATAAAATATACAAATTTATAATAGATTGAATGAAATCTGATTTTAAAGAATCCCATGATTCAATCTATTATTTATTAAATAAAAAAAAAAATGGAATTTTATTTATTAAAAGCTTTTTTGTGATTTTTTGCGAGGAGCTGGATGAAAAGAAATTCTCATGTCCAGTTCTGTAGTAGAGATGGAATTGAGAAAGAGACATCAACTATAACCCGAAAAGAACCAGATTTCGTAAACAACATAGAGGAAGACTGAAAGGAATATCTTGTAGTGGCAATCGTATTTGTTTCGGCCGATATGCTCTTCAAGCACTTGAACCTGCTTGGATTACATCTAGACAAATAGAAGCCGGCCGTCGCGCAATGACACGAAATATACGACGAGGTGGGAAAATATGGGTACGTATATTTCCAGACAAACCAGTTACAGCAAGACCTACGGAAACACGCATGGGTTCGGGCAAAGGATCTCCTGAATATTGGGTAGCTGTCGTTAAACCTGGTAAAATCCTTTATGAAATGGGTGGAGTGGCCGAAAATATAGCCAGAAAGGCTATTTTAATTGCAGCATCAAAAATGCCTATAAAAACTCAATTCATTATTTCAGGATAGAAATATAGAAAACCAAGAGAAAGAGGTCTTAGAAATTCAAAAACAATTGTGGATTTTCTTTTTTTGACAAACAATATTTCTTTTTTTCTTCGTCCTTTGTTGCATTGAAAGAAGAGATTCAAAAATGATTCAACCTCAGACCATTTTGAATGTAGCAGATAACAGCGGAGCCCAAAAATTGATGTGTATTCGAATCATAGGAGCCAGTAATCGCCGGTATGCTCATATTGGTGACGTTATTGTTGCTGTAATCAAGGAAGCAATACCCAATACACCTCTGGAAAGATCAGAAGTGATCAGGGCTGTAATTGTACGTACTTGTAAAGAACTCAAGCGTGACAACGGTATTATAATACGATATGATGACAATGCTGCAGTTGTAATTGATCAAGAAGGAAATCCAAAAGGAACTCGAATTTTTGGAGCAATCGCCCGGGAATTGAGACAGTTAAATTTCACTAAAATAGTTTCATTAGCTCCTGAAGTATTATAAGTATAAGATGATGACTTCAATAGAATTATTTAAACGAAATTCTTGAAATGATATAGATTTGTTGTGGATTATGTCTCAAGTAGATTATATTATGTCTTATGCATATACCTTTAATACTAATTAATCAAAAAACATGTTGATTATATCAAAATTCGGGAGAAAGAAGAATTTACGATGGGGAGGGACCCTATTGCTGAAATAATAACCTCTATACGAAATGCTGACATGAATAGAAAAGGAACGATTCGAATAGCATCAACTAACATCACCGAAACCATTGTTAAAATACTTTTACGAGAAGGTTTTATCGAGAACGTAAGAAAACATCAGGAAAACCATAAAGACTTTTTTGTTTTAACCCTACAACATAGAAGAAATAGGAAAGGACCATATCAAACTACTTTAAATTTAAAACGGATAAGCCGACCCGGTCTACGAATCTATTCTAACTATCAAAAAATTCCTAGAATATTAGGCGGGATAGGTATTGTAATTCTTTCTACTTCTCGAGGTATAATGACAGATCGAGACGCTCGACTAGAAGGAATCGGCGGAGAAATTTTGTGTTATATATGGTAATCAATCAATATTATATAGATATAATACCCGAAATGTATCCGAAACCTTCTTATTTGTGAAAAAAAAAAAGAAAAGGGCAAATTGTCTACTAAATATTACTATTACTCCTCCTGTGCTACATTAGTTGATACTTCGAAGTACCTGGAACTGGAATGAAAGAACAAAAAAAATTCAGTAATTAAACCTTCATGAATTTTTTCTCAATGATATGGTCGGGATTCCTTTGGATAATGAATATATGATTGTAGATTATGCTTTAGAAACGACCAAAAGAAGTTTTTTATACGTATACATACTATCAGTAGTATAGGGTAAAAAATTCAATTTCAATTGATTTAAAGTAAATCATTATGATTCAACCCCCCCGGGACATTTAATTGTTAAAACCCCTAACAAGGGTTAGAAAAATTAAGTGGGTTTTTCAATTTCAAGATTCCTTTCAGGGGGCTTATTTGAGGGTTCAAAAATTTCAAGAAACTTATTTTCTTCCAATGAATTCGGGATTAAGGAATAACAGCTATGAAAATAAGGGCTTCTGTTCGTAAAATTTGTGAAAAATGTCGGCTAATCCGCAGGAGGGGACGAATTATTGTAATTTGTTCCAACCCGAGACATAAACAAAGACAAGGATAATTCTTCTAGTAAAAAAAAAAGAGACTGCTAAAGCAATCTTCAATTTTAAAGAAAACGATAAACAAATAAAATATAGAAATTTTGACATGAAATGGATATATCCATATATCTCTGACTTTTTTTTTTTTAATGATAAAATATGGCAAAACCTATACCAAAAGTCGGTTCACGCAGGAATGTGCGCATTGGTTCACGTAAGGGTGCACGTAGAATACCAAAGGGAGTTATTCATGTTCAAGCAAGTTTCAATAACACCATTATTACTGTTACAGATGTAAGGGGTCGGGTGATTTCTTGGTCCTCTGCCGGTACTTGTGGATTCAGGGGTACAAGAAGAGGGACGCCCTTTGCTGCTCAAATCGCAGCAGGAAATGCTATTCGAGCAGTAGTGGATCAAGGTATGCAACGAGCAGAAGTTATGATAAAAGGTCCAGGTCTCGGAAGGGATGCAGCATTACGAGCTATTCGTAGAAGTGGTTTAGTATTAAATTTTGTACGGGATGTAACTCCTATGCCACATAATGGCTGTAGACCTCCTAAAAAAAGACGTGTGTAGAAAAAAAAAAAAGACTAAAGAGATTTCAAGAGAAATAAATGATTTAATGAGTTAATCAAAGACAAAAAATATTACTATGGTTCGAGAGAAAGTAAAAGTATCTACTCGGACACTACAGTGGAAGTGTGTTGAATCAAGAATAGATAGTAAACGTCTTTATTATGGACGCTTTATTCTATCTCCACTTATGAAAGGCCAGGCCGACACAATAGGCATTGCGATGCGAAGGGCTTTGCTTGGAGAAATAGAAGGAACATGTATTACACGCGCAAAATCTGAGAAAGTACCACATGAATTTTCTAGCATAGCGGGTATTCAAGAATCGGTACATGAAATTTTAATGAATTTGAAAGAAATTGTATTGAGAAGTAATTTGTATGGAACTCGCAAGGCATTTATTTGTGTCAAAGGTCCCGGATATGTAACTTCTCAAGACATCATCTTACCGCCCTTTGTGGAAATAATTGATAATACACAACATATAGCTAGCCTAACAGAACCAATTGATTTGTGTATTGGATTACAAATTGAAAGGAATATAGGATACGGTATAAAAACGCCAAATAACTTTCACGACAAAAGTTATCCTATAGATAATGTTGTATTCATGCCGGTTCGCAATGTAAATCATAGTATTCATTCTTATGGGAATGGTAATAAAAAACAAGAAATACTTTTTCTCGAAATATGGACAAATGGGAGTTTAACTCCTAAAGAAGCACTTCACGAAGCTTCCCGGAATTTGATTGACTTATTTATTCCTTTTCTACATGCGGAAGAGGAAAAGTCACATTTAGAGAACATTCAACACAAGGTTACTTTACCTTTTTTTCCTTTTTATGATAAATTAACTAAACTAAGAAAAAAGAAAAAAGAAATAGCATTGAAATTTTTTTTTATTGACCAATCAGAGTTGCCTCCCAGAATCTATAATTGTCTTAAAACGTCCAATATACATACATTTTTCGACCTTTTGAATAAGAGCCAGGAAGACCTTATGAAAATTGAAAATTTTCACAGAGAAGATGTAAAACAGATATTGGACATTATAGAAAAGAAGTAAAAAAGCATTTCGAAATTTATTTACAAAAAAGAATAAGTTTTCATTCAATCTTCAGCACAATCCGAATCCATATAGTCGGGCCAGAATTGAATAAATGATGTATCTAGGGAATAGTCACTTCAAAGTGAAAGTGAATTCTCCCTAGATACACACACCGTGTTATTTTACTTATAATTGACTCAATTTAATAAGCGAATCCATTTAAAATTAAAAAAGACCTAAAGTTAGGGATTTATCAATTGGCAATGTTGCTCCAATGCCCAACCACAGGGCTACCGCAGTACCAATCAAAAAGATGGTTGTTGCTACCGGACGACGAAATGGATTTTGGAATTTATTAATATTTTCCAAAAAGGGTACTGTTAATAATCCCGCAGGTACTGAAACCATTAAAAGAACACCCAATAACTTGTTAGGTACTGTACGAAGTATTTGAAATACGGGAAAGAAATACCATTCGGGTAGTATTTCCAAAGGAGTTGCAAATGGATCCGCGGGTTCACCAATCATTGAAGGTTCTAGAACGGCTAAACCTACGTTACAGGCAATAGTACCGAGAATTACTACGGGAAAAATATATAAAAGATCATTTGGCCATGCGGGTTCTCCATAATAATTATGACCCATACCTTTAGCTAATTTAGCCCTTAATACAGGATCGTTTAAATCAGGTTTTTTTGTTATTGGGATAGGTGAATTCTTATAAATCCATCCCCCGGCAGAGCCGGACATGATAATTTTTCATCATCCGGCTCAAGCAAGAACCAATCAAATCAAATGGACACAAATGGATACATAATAAACTAAATCTATATCTTATCCATACATATATAAATGATTCTATATTCCATATAATTATAGAATAATTAAGAAAAAGGTTCTCCGATTCCAGTTTCAAAATTTGAAACTATAGAGTCCAATAAATTCAATTATTACAGGTAAAAAAATGCTCAATACCCAAGTAGGCTTGGCTTACAAAGTTGATTATGATCAAGTGCTTTCTGGGTTGTCTCACACCTTGCCTGTGATTCGCTCTTCTCCCCCAAAAAGATCAAGATTTTTCACATACAAAAGATTTACTTGTTACTAAAATAGTCTAGCCTTTGCTCTTCTTTAGATCCCTTGTTTCACTCCGATAGTATATATAATAAATCGGGTCGATGCAGAGGAAATGAATGCATTTCCATACTATGTAAGAAATAAAAAAAGAAATAAAAAAAAAGTAAAAAAAAAAAAGCTAAAACATATGAATTTTGATTGGGCCAAATCCCTTATTCTACTGGATCTTACGGAGCCCGTTCATGCAAGATATCGGTCGGGTCTGATCATAGAAAAGATTCTCTTCAAGTGAACCAGCCTATCCTTTGTATGGTATGGAACTTACACGGCGGTTGGAACAAAGATACATTTGGTTGTGAATTCTAATGTAGCAGAGAAATAAATATTTCTGCACGGCTCCAATCAATAGTTCAAGTCACACACTCCCATAATCCACTTTCTCTTCGGAGAATTCCCCTCAACTATTCATGTCAAATAAATAATAGAATCTTGTAGAGTTGAAAGGAAATATCCAAACACATGTCTTATTTTTTTTTGAATAATCCATATTTGTAGCAATGAAATACTATATATTCCTCCTCCAACTAATAAGATATAAGATAAATAATAAATTCAAAATATCTATGATCTGGTCTATATTCTTTATAAAGGACCAGAAATGCCTTGCTTACGTATCATTAAGAAATGCATTAACATAAATACGGCAGTAAGAAGAGGTAATACAAAAGTGTGTAAACTATAAAAACGGGTCAAAGTGGATTGTCCTACACTAGCACTTCCACGTAATAACTCTACCAAAGTCGATCCTATTACTGGAATAGCGTCCGGTACGCCTGTTACAATTTTAACTGCCCAATAGCCTATTTGGTCCCGAGGTAGAGAATAACCTGTTACACCAAAAGATGCGGTCAATACAGCCAGAACCACGCCCGTAATCCAAGTTAATTCTCGAGGTTTTTTAAAACCACCAGTGAGATAAACACGAAATACGTGCAGGATCATCATTAAGACCATCATACTTGCCGACCATCGATGAACCGATCGGATTAACCAACCAAAGTTAGCTTCAGTCATTATGTATTGAACAGAAGCAAAGGCCTCAGTTACAGTTGGACGATAGTAAAAAGTCATAGCAAACCCTGTAGCTACTTGTACTAAAAAACAAGTAAGCGTAATTCCTCCTAGACAATAAAATATGTTAACATGAGGAGGAACATATTTACTAGTTATATCATCTGCAATCGCCTGAATCTCGAGGCGCTCTTCGAACCAATCATAGACTTTATTGAGATAGGTAAACCAAGAACGAGGACTCCCCCTCTTAGAACCGTATATGAGAATTTCATCTCGTACGGCTCAAACAAAAACACCCCAATACTGGCTGACGGAAAGGAAGACAGAATAGAAAGGTTGAAACTTCTTCACCCTTTCATTCAATCTTATTTATCTAATTTATCTAAAGAAAAGATACAAACGAGTAAAAATAATGAAAGCCCTTCTTTGTAATTAGAATGCCAAAAACTCAAGTCGGCACATTCGTCTTTATGTTGATCATTACAGGCCTCTTGAATCTTCTATTTACCTACCTAATTTCTTTTTCTTTGCTTTGATTTATTATTGGAATATAACTTTTTTTCTTGTTTTCTTTATTATTGATAGGCATTATCTTGTTAAGACCCTATGAATCAATTGAAACCCCAGATTCATACTAGAACCACGATAATTCAATAAAAAAACCTTGAAACTAAGCACAAAGATTCCCTGAGTAAGAACCATTGAATCATCAACTTATTTAATGATTAGATAGAACAATAGAAAGAAAGCTTTGTCCTTTGATCAAAATAAACATAAAGAAATGATAATTTGAAAGAATAAAAAAATCTTTCTATTTAGAATTCATTTTCTTTGAAATTTTTTTTTAGTCCGGCTGCGAGGTTTGTTTTGAATATTAAATATGAATCGTAGTTCGAATACTTCGTGATCTATTTCATATATTCCGTGCTCCAGATACTAAAATGAATATTCGACGGGCTAAAACGATCTCTATCAAGACGACAGATCCCTTTTTCTGTACTATCAATAGGATCAATTATAACAAGTCGCACACTCATATTCCGGAAATACAGAAAAAAAAAAAAGAAATTTTGCGGTCGAACTGCCAAAAAACATGGGCTAAAATACGAGACCTATTCGCTTTTTTTTGATTGAAAAACTCGGGCTTCGCGGTTCTTGTGAATCTAATTCATCGCAATTCCATCTAGTAAAACGGAAGAATTATAAATCTCCAAAATAATAGATAAGAATACTGCAAATAGAGCCATTGCAATACCCATCAAAGGAGTCGTTCCCCATCCAGGGGCCACTTTACCATATTCCGAATTCAATGGTTTCAAAAAAGACCCTATAGTAGTTGGCTTTGGCTTTGTCCTTGGATTAAATCTAGAACCACCCTCAACAGTTTGTGTAGCCATAATAAATCTTATTTTGTATTCAATGAGATCTGTTGACTTTGTATACCATTCCGTTGTAAATAAACGATCTTATCATAGATCCATTGTGGTCTTGAAATTATAAAATAATGGAACCAGCAACCTTAGTCGCCATTTCTATATCTGGTTTACTTGTAAGTTTTACTGGGTACGCCTTATATACTGCCTTTGGGCAACCCTCTCAACAACTAAGAGATCCATTCGAGGAACACGGGGACTAGTTGAAGTAATGAGCCTCAAAATAGACTATTTTGAGGCTCATTACTTTAACTGAGGGAATCAAAAATCATTTCATTTTTTAGTTGGAACTTTAGGCGGTTCTCGAAAAAAGATAGCGAAAAAAATGATCCCTAGAGTCGATACTAAAAGAAATGTATAAACCAATGCTTCCATAAATTTGATTGTGGTTTACAATTATAGCTTCCATGCCTGTTTATTTTAGATCATCTCCTGGAGAAAGAGCGGGGATAAAAAGGTATTGATTGAAATCAAGATTTTTCCAGCAACCTAAGCCTATGTCAAATCACAAAAAAGAAAAAATCGAAGCAAAAATGACAAAGCAATCTTGAATCAAACTACTTGTCTTCTTGTAGTTGGATCTCCAAGTTTTTGGAATGCTCCAAATTCTACTTGAGCATCCAAATCCGGATCAATACCAGCAAAAACATCTCTGAACAAGGTTCTAGCACCATGCCAAATGTGCCCGAAAAAGAAGAGCAGAGCAAACGAGGCATGTCCAAAAGTAAACCAACCTCTTGGACTGCTACGAAAAACACCATCAGATTTCAAAGTAGCACGATCTAATTCAAAAATTTCACCCAATTGAGCACGTCTAGCATATTTTTTCACAGTAGCAGGATCGCTATAACTTACGCCATTAAGTTCGCCACCATAGAACTCAACAGTTACACCTACTTGTTCAACACTATACTTTGATTCTGCCCTTCTAAAAGGGACATCGGCTCTAACAATTCCATCTCCGTCTACCAAAACAACCGGAAATGTTTCGAAAAAAGTAGGCATACGACGAACAAAAAGTTCACGCCCTTCTTTATCTCTAAAGATAGGGTGTCCTAACCACCCAACGGCTATTCCATCCCCGTTGTCCATTGAACCCGCCCTGAATAACCCCCCTTTCGCCGGATTATTGCCAATGTAATCATAAAAAGTCAACTTTTCGGGAATTTTAGACCAAGCTTCGGATAAAGTTTGATTTTCGGCTAGCCCAGCACTAACCCTTCGATATATTTCTTGCTGGAAGTATCCCTGATCCCATTGATAACGAGTAGGACCAAATAATTCGATGGGAGTCGTTGATGAACCATACCACATAGTTCCAGCAACAACAAAAGCCGCAAAAAAGACAGCAGCGATACTACTGGAAAGGACGGTTTCAATATTTCCCATACGTAATCCTTTGTATAAACGTTGGGGCGGGCGAACACTAAGATGGAATAAGCCCGCTAATATGCCCAATGTCCCCGCTGCAATATGATGAGAGGCTATTCCTCCCGGAACAAAAGGATCAAAACCTTCCACACCCCATGCTGGATTTATAGGTTGTACCTTTCCAGTTAGCCCATAAGGATCGGACACCCATATTCCAGGACCATATAATCCTGTTACATGAAATGCGCCAAAACCAAAGCAAGCCACTCCTGAGAGAAATAAATGAATTCCAAAGATCTTGGGCAAATCCAAAGAAGGTTTTCCTGTGCGCTCATCACTAAAAATTTCCAGATCCCAATACACCCAATGCCAGATAGCTGCCAAGAAGCACAAGCCAGAAAACACAATATGTGCTCCGGCTACACCTTCGTAACTCCAAATACCCGGATTGGTTATAGTCCCCCCTGTAATACTCCAACCGCCCCATGAATTGGTTATTCCTAAACGAGTCATGAAGGGGATAACAAACATACCCTGTCTCCACATTGGATCAAGAACGGGGTCAGAAGGATCAAAAACTGCTAATTCATATAGAGCCATCGAACCGGCCCAACCAGCAACCAGGGCTGTGTGCATTATATGAACAGAAAGCAAACGGCCAGGATCATTCAATACGACGGTATGAACACGATACCAAGGCAAACCCATGGAAATACCCCTTTATCAACGAAAAATAGACACTCTGTAACTTTATTGCATTGGAATAGGCTACGTACCTCCCCCCTCGGTGGAATATTTCGGAAAAAAGATTACGCTTTGTTCCATTAATTTACTAAATACTGTAATTTACTAATAATGTAATGGAAGAGTCTGGTTCAGAAGAAGAAAAAGAGAAGCAGATCTATTCTATATCCGATAAGTAGCAATACGCAATGGGGGTTAATCTCATTTTCTATGAACGAATGTGCCCATATTTGTTCATCATTCAAAGGGCACATTCGTAAGAATTCTTTTTCATTCATTCTGTTTTCTTTTTTTTTTATCACCTTGACTATTATTCAATCTATGTATAAAATAAAAATAGGATTAAAATAAAAAATAGGATAAAGAAAAGACCAGTGGTATTAAGACAATAAATCCATTGTTACGCTTCCATATCAAAGTGAAATTGAGTTTTTAATTCTTTTTTCTTTTAGTTTATGCCGCTTGGTATGCCAAAAGTACCTTTCAGAATGCCTGAAGACGAAGATGCATCTTGGGTTGATTTATACAACGGACTTTATCAACAAAGAAATCTTTTTTTATTCCAAGATGTTGGGAGCGAGATCTCGAATCAACTTGTTTCTCTTATGTTGTATCTTGGTGGGGAGTTTGATACCAGAGATATCTTTTTGTTTATAAACTCTTCTGGTGGATCTGTAGTTCCCGGACTAGTTCTTTACGATACTATGCAATGCTTAAATGTGTCTACAACGTGCGTGTCATTGGCCGCTTCAGTGGCATCCTTTATCTTAGTCGGAGGAAAACGTTCCAAACGTACGGCATTCCCTCACGCTAGGGTAATGATGCATCAACCCGCTTCCGCTTATTGTGACGAAAAAACGGGACAATATACCATGGAAACTGACGAACTAATACGCATTCGCAACAGCATCATAACGGCTTATGTAGACCAAACGGGCCAGAGCATGTTTGCTATATGGCGCGACCTGGAAAGAGATAGTTTTATGTCAGCAACAGAAGCCAAAGATCATGGAATTGTTGATAATCTCGGATAATGTCATTGTCAGAATAGCATCGATTTAACGCAAATCCACAATTGAAAGTTGAGTGATTTAACCCCCTTCCTTATCTTATTCCTTCTTTCTTAACTTTTCTTAACCACTTCAGTTAAGAAAAGTTAACCTTAAGGTAAGGAGTTAATATTCTATTTCTATATAATATTCAACATCAAAAGAAAGAATTCAGAATTTCATCCGGTTAGGATCGATCTAAACCAGCCCATTATGTATATGGTTTAGCATGCCAACTATTAAACAACTTATTAGAAAGGCAAGACAGCCAATCAGAAATGCCACGAAATCCCCTGCTCTTGGGGGATGTCCTCAACGTCGAGGAACATGTACTAGGGTGTATGTGCGACTCGTTCCGATCATGAGCTGAAACAAAAGTAAACCCTTTCTTTTTCAGTATCAATGATCAGTACCAGTAAATAGGGTTCTTCTCTTCACTATCTAAAAACTAAAAAAGATAGATTTAACATATCTTACTGTGTATCAAATTTATGGTTTCCATTGGTGCAAATCCAATCACTTCCATTTGTAATTTAAGATGAAAAAAAAGTATCCATTGGTAGCAAATGCTTATCCATTAAGCGGTTAAAATCCTATTTGAAAAGGGAAAAATTTATGCTTCCAAGAACGGACTAAGAGGGTCAGCTACCCAACTCATTTTCATAATTGAATACCGTTACTGCATAAGATAGGTCTCTGATTGTGAAAGATCTATTATTGGACATCGGGAGTAGAGCCAAAAAGTGTGAATTGTACAAGTTACCCATAGCATTCATTGATTAAATGAAGTAAGGAGCTCCGGTGTATAGAGAGGACCTCACCGTTTAAGAAGTAACCATAGAGACGATGGAACCCACTAGTTAGCCATTTCTATTTACTACTCTTTTAGTTATTATGCTTTTTTTATACCTAACCTAATATTTAAGTTCTTATTTCTAGGCAAAATAAAATGCCTAAAAAAGGCAAAAACTCGTGGTCGGGACGGTTATAGTAGCAAAAGCCATTGGAATTATTATTTTATACATTGGAAGAATCCGTTTTGTTATTAATAGACTAGTAAAGGGAAAAAGAATAACTGAAAGAAAGAATGAGTTATTCATCAAAGTTTCTTTTCTTCAATGACCAGAATTAAACGAGGATATATAGCTCGGAGACGTCGAACAAAAATGCGTTTCTTTGTATCAGGTTTTCGAGGGGCTCATTCAAAAGTGACTCAAACTATTATTCAACAAAGAATAAGAGCTTTGTTTTCGGCGCATCGGGATAGAGGTAGGAAAAAAAGAGATTTTCGTCGTTTGTGGATCACTCGAATAAATGCAGCAATTCGCGCGGAGTCGGTATCCTATAGGTATAGCACACTAATACACAACCTGTACTGTAAGCAGTTGCTTCTTAATCGTAAAATACTTGCACAAATAGCTATATTAAATAGGAATTGTCTTTATATGATTTCTAAAGCGATTTATTAATAAAAATATTTATAAAAAAAAGAATAAGTGAATCGGAAGGAATCCACCGGAATACTTTAAAATGGAGTTTCCTCGAGAATAAACTCGGAGAGGGTGGAATAGAAATTAGTACGAAAAAAAAAGGATGATGATGATAAGGCCATCAAACCAAAAAGAGCAAAAAAAAAGACGCTCAAAAAAAAAAAAAAGGATTTTCCTTTCCCGACTCGATTGTTTTATTTTTATTATTCTTACAACACTACAAGTGAATTTCAGTTTGTTTGATTATCGGATTTTTCTAATAAAACATCAACCTACGCTTGAGTTCGGATTTGAATTTTGATTCAATTGAAAATTGAAGGATAAGCCCATTTTTATTTTATTTAGTTCTAAGACCTCTAGTTCTAGTGACCGATTCCCCTCTTTCAAATTGTTTCTGATTATTAAGAAAGGGTAACAAAGATAAAATACGAGCTCGTTTTATAGCAATAGTAATTAATCGTTGTTGTTTTAAAGTCAATTTATTTACTCGCCTAGATAATATTTTTCCTTGTTCACTAATAAATCGACTAATTAAACTCATGTTTCTATAATCAATTCGATCCCCCGATTGGATCGGGGGCAAACGCCTACGAAAAGATCGCTTTGATTTATCCATAATTTGTTTATTCCTTATCTCTAAAAAAAAAAAATAAAAATCCTATCCTTATCCATATTTCTAATTCTGAAATTTAAAAATCTTATTTAGTCCTATTTAGATCGGACCAAATTATGGAATTTATAAGATTTTCTTTGTTTATTTATTATTCTCAATTTATTCTAGATTTATGTATATGTAATAAATAATTATATAGAAATAATTTAATAAAAAAAAAAAGAATAATATATTATATGCACTATATAGTGACATTACATATAACTAATTCTATACCTAAAGTAAGTCAGATTTTAATATTCCTTGGTAGAGGGGTAACATATGACATACAGGCACTCGATTTGATCTATTTCTTTATCTCCCCGTGAGTTGTATGTTTGTAACAATAGGGACAGAATTTCCTCAATTGCAATTGACCGGGCGTATTGTGTCGATTTTTTTGAGTAATATATCGGGAAATGCCCGTTGATTCTTTATTAAGACCGTTTCGCACACAATTGGTGCATTCCAAAATAATCGTTACTCGGACATCTTTACTCTTAGCCATAAACCCCCCTTTGGTTTTAATCCACCCCACCTATCCTGTTGATTTGATGGTCAAAAACAAATAAGAAAAAAAAATAAAAGTTGCTAACTAAAAATCAAATTAGGAATGATTTCGTTGTAATCAATTGAAATCAATCTAAAAAAAATATATATATAGTAAATAATAAGTAATACAATGATTTCTAACTTTTTTTAGATTTAGAATCACAATTTAGAATAGAATCACAGTGGAGTATTTCATCGAAGCCTTTTGTAGAATATTTTATAGATATTGCCTTAGCCGCATTTCAATTTTCCCTCGACTAGTAATTTAATTGGAGCCTGAACCCCGAATTTCGGTGCGGTTGAATCTACTATCCCTTATTCTAAAAATTTTAAAAAACGAAAAAGGGGGATCAGATATTTGATTGTATCTCTAAACTCCTTCACCCCGTCCCACGCCAATAAATAGCTAGAATGAAAAAAAAGGAAATGTTAACGCATCCGGGAATAAACGATTGATCTCTATCAATAAACCTGCTAAAGAACCAAACCATAGAGTACTTAGTACTGGTGCTACGGAAAGATATGTTTTTAGATCTCGCATTTAAAACCCCCTTTTATTGTATTACAATATGGTACTAGATATATAATCAGATGAATATGTAGTTAAGGACCACTTCTATTTATCTATTTGGATGGGAAATCCCTAATTCAAATGAAAATGGACAATGATTTGATAGATAAGATTTTCCTTTTCTTAAAACAGAAAAATATGTAACTTTCCACCCAAGAATTTCCACAAAAAAGATTAATAAATAAATTTATTTATTTATTATAGGGTCCTTATATGATATGAGAAAAAAAAGGGGAAGTAGCAAGAAAAATTGATATTCTATATCAATAGAGGAATTCAAAGTGTGGAAAACAAGACAGGGATTCTCTATAATGACACTGTAGACCAATTGAAAGGGATGTAGCGCAGCTTGGTAGCGCGTTTGTTTTGGGTACAAAATGTCACGGGTTCAAATCCTGTCATCCCTACCTATTACTTCTCCTTTGCGCAATAACGAAGGAGCTATTTTAGATCGATTCAAATTGAGCATAAAGAATCTTTAATACTATTGTTCTATATCATATATAATAGTATAGGTGTGCAAGATATCCTTTATATATCTATATAAAGAATCCTCCCCTTTCTATTACAGCCTTATCTTATTGTGATAAGAAAGCGCTCTTAGTTCAGTTCGGTAGAACGTGGGTCTCCAAAACCCAATGTCGTAGGTTCAAATCCTACAGAGCGTGATTCTGCTCTTGTTAGGTAAAAAATGAATGACACCGAACTCAAATTGAAATAAAAAAATTCAATAGCAATCTGACTTGACCTCCCCTCTTTATTAATTCAATTAAATAAATTAATAAAGAGGGGGATGAGTCAAAAAAAAGAAAGAGATATAAATTAATCAAAGGTCCAACTGATCGCCACGTCTGTATTGTAAATATGCAGTCACGAATAGTCCAGCCAAAGTAATGGGAATTAAACCTAAGACGATTCCAAATAGAAAAACTTCAATCATTTTGAATTTTTTTTTTTTTTGAAAGGGAAAAAGAGAGGTAATATCTATCCATAAATGTGAATCCGTATTGCCCATGAATCTCAATGACGGATAATTAGAATTGGTAGTTAGCACAGTAAAGAACTATAGAATCTATGCAATAGTAAATAAGAATCTGTTTTTATAAATTGTTCGTTCATTCAAATTCAATAAATTTTCAAATAAGTCGTATCTTACTCAGACCAATAAATAAAGCTGAGGTTATAGTTAAAGCCACTAGTAAAAAACCGAAATAACTAGTTATCGTAGGCATGAGGGGGCTAAATGAAATATGTTCTTTTTATACATATGTTTAGAAAGCACTTTCCTAAATTTGCATTTTTGAAAGAGACGAGGATAAGCAAAAATACCAATTGAAGTAATAAGTTCAATTGCAACTTTTTGATTCATCAATCATTATAGACAATATTCACAAAACAAAAACCAAAATAGACTGGCATGGCAGGCAGGAGTAGAAACGAAATAAATTCAGCATCTTTGATTTGACATCTAGTACCCATTCCGTGATTCAGAATCAACGCAGTTGATTCATTGGAAAAATCTTGATCTTGAGTAAACTAATACTAAAAAAAAAGAATAATAAAAACTGCGCCATATAACTTCATTGACTTCATTGAAAAATTTGAATCAAAATAGGGAAGAAAAAAATTGGAAAATCTTTTCTTTGGTTTTTTTTATTGTGATTGTCTCAAATGTATTTTATTTTCTAATTAGATAGAATAATATATTGACCTTCCCCCCTTTGTTTACCTTTTTTCTTTCCTTTGTAGATTCAGTAGTCAAGTGGATTCAACCACAAAATTTATCGAATGATAATAAAAAAAAAAAAAAAAAGATAATGTGACGTGACGAGATCACTCAAAAAAGCAAATCCCTTTTCCAACTAGATTGGCTTTAAAACTCTTAACTTACTTAACTTAATTAGTCATTTCAATTATCTTTTCCTTTATTTTATAGGTTTTTTTTGTCTTTTTTTGTTTTATATTCTATAAAGCATAAAACCTTATCTACAACAATAGAACAATCCCCACATCCAAAAGATTTGATTATTAGAATTTTGTTATTCGTTGTTCTTTTTTTATCTATTTTTATTTTAATACTATCTACTATGCTTCTCTTACTTGTCATTAGACGAATACCCAATTTTTAAAAAAGAAAAAGGGGGATTACAAAAAAACCAAAACCTCTTATGCAACTACGCAAAAAATAGAATTTTTCTATTTTTTATTTCGCACATAATTAACTTTTTAAAATATGAGAATTTCCTTTACGAATTATTAGAAATTAGAAACCAACCTCTTTGATTTGCCGTTTACCCAATCTTGAGTTTCTAACCCGAGGCCAATAAATAAGAGAAGAAAGCCCCTTTTCGATACAGGAATTTGAGGAATTTTCTATTGCACGACACATGGTTGTTATACATCGACAAACAAGAAGAAAGAAAGAATCTACCACTTCATGTCAAAACTAATTGAAATTACGTTGCTGTGTTAGAAGAAGGATAGCTATACTGATTCGGTATACTCTAAAAACGCCTTTGGTACAATATTGACGATCTCACAAAGATGGAATTTCAGTGAATTTGCATTTACCGATTTCCTCTTTTGCGGAATCGATTCCCTACAAGAATATGTGGAGCTCAGCATGTCTGGAAGCACAGGAGAACGTTCTTTTGCTGATATTATTACCAGTATTCGATACTGGGTCATTCATAGTATTACTATACCTTCCCTATTCATTGCGGGTTGGTTATTCGTCAGCACGGGTTTAGCTTATGATGTGTTTGGGAGCCCTCGTCCAAACGAGTATT